AGTTCAAGTGGCACAGGACCTTCGATCGACCATAGGGCGTATTCTACCCTTACCGAATTCATTCTATTGAAGCGTAACGTAAAAAGCTCCTTCTCATATTGCATTTCTTTGGTTTGGAAGTTCCATAATGTTGTCTGCGGCTTTCTAACAAAGGAAAGCCCCCTAAGACTATGCCATTTGATTGATTCAAGTTCCGTGCTGCTCACCACTCCTCGAGGCCAAGGACGGGGTCGAACCGTCATTCCAGGATTTGCAGTCCGATACATTTCCATTATGTTACCTAGCCAAACCCGCCACCTCATGTGCCAAAGTCAAACGGTTGTTCTTCCTTCCCCGCTCCCTCTTTTTCTACATATGCGGCGGCGGGTTACCAGAGAAGAGGGGACAACTTCTTTCTCCTTTGCCTTGCTCAATCTTCCTTTTCTGATTGAAAGTAGCAAGCGACTCCACTACTGGTACAGAGGCCAGATAGAAGGTTGCTCATCCCGCCCAGCGGATCCATTGTTTATGCGGCAGTGCAATGCAGCTGAAAAACGTAAGCCCCTTTTTGTGTTGCATTTTGTGATCCTCCGCTTCAGCCTGCGTTTTTCGGATAGCCGGGATCCGACGTTGATTTCCGATTTAAATGTCAGCTCCAGGTTTTGGGCGGCCCATCTGGTTAGTTCAGCTATCACTGCTGGAAGCCCCTGCGGTTGTTCGGCTGAACTCGTTGGCTCCGCGCTCTATTCGGTCGGAACCCGGTTCGAGAACCTTCTTTCATAGATTCCCTTCACCAAGTCATCGCCAGCAATCAGCTCTTATCCCTTGGTGTCGAAGGGCGAGTTCCTTTCTTGTCTTGCCCAAAAACTATTTTTATTCTCATTGGAGAAAGACTCTCCCGCGGCAAGGTTTTACACATAGGACCAGCTGCTTTCTTTATCTCGCTTGCCGTTAGTCCGTCTAGCGCCTTTCGGTTGGGGTCCGCCCCGGGGGTTAGACCGCTTGGGTTATATTTTATAGTATCGAAGGCAGTCAACGTGTCAGCCATTCTTCTCCCATTAGACTTGTAAATCCTTTGCTCTCTTCCAGTTCTCTCCCTCTACTTTATTTGACAGGGGCGGAGAATACCACTCTCTATCAATAACAAGAAAAAAGTAGCAATTCAGTTTCAAATGGTTTAAGCTTGGAAGCAACCTGCTATCTATCGATAGGCGAGAACAGACTGCTATTGGCTGCTTCGCCTATCTATTCTATTATGGCCGGCTTGGAGACATCAGAGGAAGACCATCATCTCTATCCGGGTACGATCATAGCTTCATTCATTCGTTGAACCTTGGGGATAATCATTAGCATTGAAGTCAATCACCACACCACCTCTATCATACATACGACATTAGACGACGCGAGAGTGCATGGTCAACACACACCTAAAGCGCCTACGTTCCGCTTGCAGCCAATACAACCACAACCTAACTTGCACGAGATTCAACTATACTTAGCCCCGCTACTGGTAGTCCCGGGGGGACGGCATCCTCCTATAATAGTTAGCAGTACTGAACAAGCGAGTCATCGGTCCGGGGAAAGAAAAGGACCGCCTTTGAAAAAAAAAAGGAACTCGCTTAACTCGCTAGGCCTTCGGAACAAAGGCGATTCTGTTCATGCTTCAGACGATCTGGCTAATTCTATATACTTCTATCTAATTATACTTCTTCTATTATAATATAAAGGCGAACCTATAGGCCTGTTTTAGCGCCTTTCCAAAGTCAACCTAACCGGTTAGGTTGACTTTGGAAAGGCTACTAAGGACCGGGTGAAGAATGAAAAACGTCCGCTAACGCCCACGGGATAAGATCTTTTTTAGATCAGCAACGAATATCTTGTATCTATGAAGAAAGATTTCTCCCCGGGTTCAGACCCTGAATGCCATACCTTGCTGAAGGCGATTCACGAGAGAATCGCGCACAGTTCCGTTTGACCGAGATGTGAATGCCCGTGACCTTCTCGGTATAGTGATGGATTTCATGGCCGACGTCTAACCGGCACGAATACGCCGACATGAAACGAGTTCCCCGCGGAGCATTTTTTCTTTCGTCCTCGGACGTTCGGACTTCGATTACGGCACTTGCGTTTTCATGCCCGGAACCCTCGCGATTGATTGGGAGAAAGAGCGAAAGCGAGAAAGATGGATTGTTATCCATCGGAAATCGATAGGAATTCCCCGGGGATTGCCTTCTAATAGATGTTCTGTCTTTCATTATTAACATCCAATCCCATGCTAATAAGAAAAACGAGCGATTGCTAGTCAGCTTTCTTTTTATTAAATATAATGGTAGGGGCTGAGGCTCTGAAGGCTTTCCAACTTTCTTCAATTAGGGAATAGCGCAGATGGATCAATCACGCGGTTCTGCAGCGTCCTCCAACTCGCTGTCCGCTCTCCTTCACTTTCTTTGCTGGACGGGAAGATGCGAATCGTGAAGGCCTTCCCACCACGCGAAGTTCAAACCTCGCCGGAGAGAGAGAAGCGAATTGAAAACCGGCCTCAAATCCCTTCGCAATCGAAGGTGAAAGCGGGAAAAAGACGACGAAAGCCTTTTTTCTTTCTTTGTCAGCCGACTTGAAAGGTGCTCTCAGTGTACCGCCATACGCACCCAGATATTAAACCAATTGTGGCTGGCCCAACGGTTTCCAGAATGCCGTTGTCATGATGTTGATCCGGCTTCTGCGACTACGGCATCCGCGTAGCTCCGAATACGCGCATTGGAGCTCTTCGCTCGATGTCCCGGGTCGCTCTGTTGTAAACCGCTGTTTCGTCGGGCGGTGGCTTATTTCTAACACCCCCCTTACTAGATCAAACAAATAAAGCTCCATTGAATGAATCAACTTTTCCCTCCCGAACAAGGGTCAATGGTTCGGGGAAAAGCCTATCTCAGTGATGTTCAAAAACGGGAAAAGCGTCGTTCGAAAACTCGCGTTAGCTCGTTTTGGACCACCTTCTACTTTTGAACCAGTTCTCGACCCCGAGCGTAGCGACCCAAAGAAAGGCGCGCTGGCAGCTCGTAGTCGCGGCAAACGCACTTTGATTGTTCAATCATTACATTAATAGGGGCCTTCCAGGAATTGACCAAGCAGGAACCGGGGATCAAAGTTCCATTGATTCATCTATCTCAAATAGGGAAAAAACTGAATCAAGAAGGGGTCAGCTGAGCTCGAAAGGGGTAGCCGGTCGTCGGCTAGGAGCTCTGGCCGGCAACGAAGCTAAAGCTTCACACTGGTCCACTCGCAACTTACACGGCTAAGTTCCAACTCTATGTTGATAAGAAAAAAGAAAATCCCCTAAGAAGAAGACTTTCAACTATTCCAACAGAAAGGGGAAATTCAAATGCTTCATAGATAACCCCCTGTGTCTCGTTCCCATCCAACTCACCGGGAGATCGAAGAGCGGTTTGCGCTTCGCGCCCCAACCCCCTTAACTAATGGATGCTTAGATACCTGCAACTGAATCTGTAAGCGGCGCAGGGCAGGATGGACGAGAAAAGCGGCGAGAAGAAGACAAACAGAGGGAGGAAGGGAGACCTCTTTCTATTGCCTTCCCTTTCTACTTCTAGACTGGTTCGTCGGCGGGACAGCGAGCCCAAGATCCGATTCGTCAATCGACGAATCCATGCCGCGTAACCTGGCAAAGGAGAAAGAGACGATGGCAACGCACCTCATACAAGAGGGAGGGGGTCCGAACAGCCTTGTACGTACGCCGCCCACGCGAAGAAGTTCTTCTCTAATTCCAAAAAGTCAAGCCACCATTCTTCAGTGATGAGCTCTAGCGAACAAATCTTATGTCTTTTTCCCAGAGAGAAATGTCTTTCCACTAGAACAAGTCCGCTGCGAGCCGAGCTATTTAAATTACTCAACCGAGCCGAGGCACTATTCACCAAGTGGAACTTTTTACTATCTTTACTAAGCCAACCGCCCCTTCTCCTATACCTGGCTGCTTCTCGCTCACCAAAGCGTACTTCGTTTCCCGGGACGAGCGGCTCCTTCTTTCTTCCTTCTAATTGGTAAGAAAGCGGGTTTTCCCTCAGGTTCTTCCCCGACCTTAGATGGAGAAAGAAATGCTTAAGGAAAAGGCGCCCTCGAAGCTGACGCGTCAGTCCTCTCTTATTGCTTTATTTGAACCGGCGTAAGGAGGTTCAGTCAAGTATAGTATAGTGCGGCTTATGGTTCTAGTAGCACAAAATATAGAAACTTTACTATGCTAGTTCACTCTAGAAGACCTAGTCTGACTAGAGTTAGTAGTAGTATAGATTAGTTAGATTCGTAGAACAGAAGAAGAGCCTTTACTTTCTATTATATTAGTAAAGCGCTAGCACCCGTATAGAGTAAGGAGATCTTCTGGATAGCTGCGAAGCCTTCAATGTTGGTATGGAGACTTTGCTTCCCGTTCGCTGAACAACCCCCCTGTTGCAACACTTAACTATGCTTCAAAGGGCGAACTCCACCTATTTTTGAGCTATTGAATTAGGCGATCCGAAAAAAAATTTCTTTCTCACTCCCCTCTATCAGAAAAGGAGGCTTGGCTCTGAAATGGTGATAAGGCAAGCTGTATGTATCTAGGTAGAAGTAGACCTCGAGCTCTGGGGCTTTAAGGGATAGGGCAGGTTTGGAACCCTAACCCAGACCAGGAAGGGAACTATATCCTTAATCCGGGTTAGACTATCACAGACGAGACTCGCCTGGGCTCTCATCGAGACCAACTCACTTCTCTCTCCTTAACGTCTGGTACCATTGCCCCACCACTCTGCCTGTCTTCTTGTGGCCGGGTCGGGTCATTCTTCACTCCTGTTACAAGGGAGACCTCTCTTCGCATACTGACTCTCCAGTTAGTTCCATTTCTGGGGCGAAGCTGAGCACTCGGGGCATAAGGGCCTGCGGTGATTATTAACATGCTTTTCCAGCCCATATCTTCCCACCTCCGGTCACATGAGCTTTCGAGAGCCCGGTCCGGATCTAAACGATTTTTTATGTAT